CTGTTACAAAAAAAAGAGATAGGATTGGAATCGACACATTGATTCTTTTTTCACAATTTTTTTGAACCGTATGCATCCAAAGATGCGCGTACGGTTCAAAAGGGATACAATTTTGTCCTAATCAACCGACTTTATCGAGAAAGATTACTTTTTTTAGGCCAAGAAGTTGATAGTGAGATCTCAAATCAACTTGTTGGTCTCATGGTATATCTCAGTATAGAAGATGATACTAGGGATCTTTATTTGTTTATAAACTCCCCCGGCGGATGGGTAATACCAGGAATAGCCATTTATGATACTATGCAATTTGTTTCGCCCGATGTGCATACAATTTGCATGGGATTAGCCGCTTCAATGGGATCTTTCATTCTGGTCGGAGGAGAAATTACCAAACGTCTAGCATTCCCTCACGCTTGGCGCCAATGAGTTTTTATTTGAAAAAAAAAAGAAGAAGACTATGCCTTCGCCATATCGAATGTGAATAATATGAAAAATAGGTAATAATAGCATGGCACTTCGAGTTCGATATGAACAAACTAGTATTGTTTTTCCTAACATGAGATTTTGTATCGAGATAGTAGTATGAAACAAAGGTTATTCCGATTTGATCTTATGTGTCAGGAGTACATTTCAGCGTCACAAACCATTTTTCTTCCACACCAGAAGTCTCTTTATGATATTTACGTTACGAAAGAAAGAGTACGAAAATGAAAAAAAAAGAAACTTTGGGATTGCTAAATCACAGACGAGATAAATATAGAAAGCAACAGAACCATCATAGTATTTTTTGACTCCTACAATACGAAAGGAAGGGTGGTAAATAGATCATTCAACGATCTGGATCGGATGGATTCCATTTTTTTCTTCGATAGAATAGAAATTGAAGAGAAGGGAGGAAGAAATGCCATTGCAGAGCCGTATGCAATGTACAAAAGATGCCTGTACGGCTGTTCCATTCTATTTGTTTTTTTTTCTTCTTGTTTTTTTATCCCTTACTTTAGCCCAATCCTGCAAGATAGAAGAACCGTTCATGCATGATGTTATATCAATATTATCAGGGTCATGATTCACCAACCTGCTAGTTCTTTTTATGAGGCGCAAGCAGGGGAATTTATCCTGGAAGCGGAAGAACTACTGAAACTTCGCGAAACCCTCACAAAGGTTTATGTACAAAGAACGGGCAACCCTTTATGGGTTATATCCGAAGACATGGAAAGGGATGTTTTTATGTCAGCAACAGAAGCCCAAGCTCATGGTATTGTTGATCTTGTAGCGGTCGAAAATGAAAATACTGGAGATTTCGTGTAAATACATGATTCCGTTTCAAATCAGAATTCGAATTTTTCGTGATTTGATATTGAATGGAAATAATTCATAATCATCAATCATCAGGTTAAGATCGATCTAAACCAACCTATTTTATTATATATATGTATGATATGCCGACAATTAAACAACTTATTAGAAACACAAGACAGCCAATAAGAAAAATCACGAAATCCCCCGCACTTCGAGGATGTCCTCAGCGTCGGGGAACATGTACTAGGGTGTATGTGCGACTCGTTTAGATCATGAGTTCGAACAAACGAAACCATTTTTCCAGTACCAATCACCAATAGGATAGATAGAGTGGAAAAAGCCATTTTGACTATCTAAAAATGAGGATCTATCATATACCTATATTTTTTGTGTATGAAATTTATGGTTTCCATTGGTGCAAATCCAATCACCTCAATTTGAGATGAAAAGCAATTCCCCATTGGTAGCAAATAGTTATCCATTAAGCGGAGGAAATAGTACTACAAGAAGCAAAAAGGTTATGTTCCCTTTCTTGAAAGAACGGACTAACAAGGTCAGCTACCTAGCCAACTTTCATAATTAAATGCCGTCACTGTATGGATAGCTTTTTTTGTGAAAAGATCTATTACTGTATAATTGATTGGTAGAGCCAAAGAGAGTGAACTATACAAGTTTACAATAACATTTGATTAAATGAAAGAAGAGGCTCCGGTGTATAGAGAGGACCTCGCCGTTTATGAAATAACCATAGAAACGACGGAACCCACTATTTTTTGCTTTTATTTTTTGAATATCGTTAGAATTTCTTATTTCTAGGTATTTTACCTGAAAGGATTAAAAATCGTGGTTAGGAAGGTCATAGTAGCAAAAGCCATTGGAATTTATATTTTATATATCGGAATAATCCGTTTTGTTATTAATCAACCGGGGAATAAAAGGATGACTGAAAGAAGAGAAATCAATTAGTTATTCATTCATTAAAGTGTAATTTGATTCAATGACCAGAGTTAGACGAGGATATATAGCTCGGAGACGTCGAACAAAAATTCGTTTATTTGCATCAACCTTTATAGGGGCGCATTCAAGACTTACTCGAACCATTACTCAACAGAAAATGAGAGCTTTGGTTTCCTCTCATCGAGATAGGGGCAGGCAAAAGAGGGACTTTCGTCGTTTGTGGATCGCTCGGATAAATGCAGCGGCTCGTGAGAAAGGGGTATTCTATAGTTATAGTAAATTAATACACAATCTGTACAAGAAGCAATTACTTCTTAATCGTAAAATACTTGCGCAAATAGCTATATCAAATAAGAATTGTCTTTACACGATTTCCAATAAAATTATGAAATAAAAGACATTCTAAAATCATATATAGGAATGATTGAAACAGAATTGCATTCCCCGGAGAATGTACTCCGGGAAGATAGAATAAAAAAAATTAAGATAAGATAAGTAGTAGAAATGAACGAACATCTTTCAAAAAAAAAAGATTTATTCTTTCCCTATTTGTTGTTTCTTATAACACAACAATAAAATCTGGATTTGAGGCTTTTCGAACAAAACATCAATCTGAGCTTGAATTCCGATTGAAGTTTTGAATCAATGGAAGAGTATATCTATTTATTTCTGGTTCTAGGACCGGTAGTTCTAGGGATTGACTCGGCTCTCTCAAACTGTTTTTCATTATTAAGAAAAGGTAACAAAGATAAAATACGAGCTTGTTTTATAGCAATAGTAATTAATCGTTGTTGTTTCAAGGTCAATCTATTCACCCGTCTAGATAATATTTTTCCTTGTTCACTAATAAATCGACTAATTAAACTCATGTTTCTATAATCAATTCGATCCCCCGATTCAATTGGGGGAAAACGCCTACGAAAAGATCGCTTGGATTTACGAAAAGGTTGCTTGGATTTATCCATGGTTTATTCCTTATCTCTAAAATTCTATTTCTTTATTCATTTCAGATCCGACCGAAATAGGTTTTTTTGTATATTCTATATTTTTATTTGTATATTATTTGTATATTATTATATTATATATATATATGTTTATGTTAAGATATGTTAAGTTCTTCCTTTTCCTGCCCCTTTGAAAGATCAAACACACGTTCGATTTATTTCTTTATTTCCCCATGAATCGTATGCTTGTGACAATATCGACAAAATTTTCTCAAGTCTAATCGACTGGGTGTATTGTGCCGATTCTTTTGAGTAATATATCTAGAAATGCCTGGCGATTCTTTATTGACACCATTTTGGACACAACTGGTACATTCCAAAATAACTCTAACTCGGATATCTTTACCCTTAGCCATGAACCCCCTTTGCATTTTTGTTTGATCAACTTAACTCTTCTGTTTTCGACCCGAACCTAAGAAGACGAAAAGAACAAAAAAGAAAAAAAATCAATATCAATAGAAGTTACTAATTAGAAATTCCATTTCTAAATATTTTGTTGTAATTCTAATTAATATTAATAGAATATTATTATATATATAGTAATAATGTAAGTAATACAATTTTTTTCTAACTATCAATTATTCCTATCCTAATCTCAGTATTTCATTTAAGTATCTTTTTTTTATGCTATGATTTCGTGGAGCTTTTTTTTTACCTTAGACTGGACCCCCTTTCTATTTCTGTTCTCCAAAATGGGATCTTAGATCCACCGGATTTTTGCTGAGGTTCAATATACTTTTTCTTTCTCTTTCCTTCCTATCCTAAAGAACTGAAAAAGGGGGGGACTAAGTTTTAGTCACGTCACGTAGAATTGTATCTCAAATTTTCTTCATTTTTTTCGCATATTATATTAATATTATATTAATAACTAGAAAAAAGGGAATGACAAAGCATCTGGGAATAAACGATTAATTTCTATCAATAGACCCGCTAAAGACCCAAACCATAGAGTAGTTAGCACAGGCGCTGTGGAAAGATATGTTTTTATATCTCGCATTGAAAATCCTCCTTCTTTATTGTAATACATATATGGTCAGATGCTGTAGTTCAAGATCATTTGTATTTTTTTGTACGGAATTCCTAACAAAAATGGATATGTACAATGAACAGTAGATAAGATTTTCCTACCCCTGTCCCTAAAAAAGAAAAAGAGACCCTCTTCTTCCTAAGCAAAATAGTCATCTTTTTTATACGTTAGGTTTCAGATGTATATAATTCTTTTATTATATGAAACCAAAAAGAAGAAATGACAAGAAAATTGTATATGAATCGAGGAACAAATAACGATGTGGAAAACAAGACATGGATTTTGTACAATGACACTGTACAAAAATTTTGGAAAAGGGATGTAGCGCAGCTTGGTAGCGCGTTTGTTTTGGGTACAAAATGTCACGGGTTCAAATCCTGTCATCCCTACCTATTACTTCTCCTATGGGCGGTAACAAGGGATTAATTGACTGGGATCTGAGTGAGATCAATTAAATAAAATTGGACATAATCTTTCATTTTTGCATACCAATGTATACAAGACGCATTGGGGGTACAAAAATGAGAAAATCCTTTTCTTTACAATCGTATCTCCTGTCATAAAAAAGCGCTCTTAGTTCAGTTCGGTAGAACGCGGGTCTCCAAAACCCGATGTCGTAGGTTCAAATCCTACAGAGCGTGATTCCCTTTATGTTATTATGTTATTTCGAATCACAATAAAAAAAACTTAACAAAACACAGTTGAATTGCAAC